TGATTTTTCATCGAATGACTATACATCTATTTATTTTGATGTAAATAGCGGCAAGAAAGCTCTATGAAAAAATGTTGGTTCCATTCGATGTTATCCAATGTGGAGTTAGAATACAGGTGTAGGCTAAGTAAATCAATGGATAATCTTGGTCCTCTTGAAAATACCAGTGTAAGTGAAGACCCGATTCTAAATGATACAGAAAAAAACACCTATAATTGGAGTCATAGTGACAGTAGTAATGTTGATCATTTAGTCGGCGTTAGGGACATTCGGAATTTAAACGTGGATGACACTTTTTTAGTTTTAGGTAGGGATAATAAAAAAGACGGTTATTCCATATATTTTGATATTGAAAATCAAGTTTTTGGGATTGACAATAATCATTCTTTTTTGAGTGAATTAGAAAAAGAATTTTCTAGTTATTGGAATTCTAGTTATTTAAATAAGGGGTCTAGGAGTGACGATTCCCACTATGATTATTCTATGTATGATAATAAATATAGTTGGAATAATTACATCAATAGTTGCATTGACAGTTATCTTCGTTCTCAAATCGGGATTGCTAGTTCTATTTTAAGTGGTAGTGAAAATTACAGCGAAAGTTACATTTCTACTTACATTTTGGGTGAAAGTAGAAATAGTAGTGAAACCGGGAATTCCAGGCTAAGAACTAGCACGAACGGCAGCGATTTCGCTCTAAGAGAAAATTCTAATGATCTCGGCGTAACTCAAAAATACAAGCATTTGTGGGTTCAATGTGAAATTTGTTATGGATTAAATTATAAGAAATTTTTTAAATCAAAAATGAATATTTGTGAACAATGTGGATATCATTTGAAAATGAGTAGTTCAGATAGAATTGAACTTTCGATTGATCCAGGCACTTGGGATCCTATGGATGAGGAGATGTTCTCTCTGGATCCCATTGACTTTCATTCAGAGGAGGAACCTTATAAAGATCGTATTGATTCTTATCAAAAAAAGACAGGATTAACCGAGGCCATTCAAACCGGCATAGGTCAACTAAACGGCATTCCCGTAGCAATTGGGGTTATGGATTTTCAGTTTATGGGGGGTAGTATGGGATCGGTAGTAGGCGAGAAAATTACTCGTTTAATCGAGTATGCTACCAATCAATTTTTACCTCTTATTCTAGTGTGTGCTTCCGGAGGAGCACGCATGCAAGAAGGAAGTTTGAGCTTGATGCAAATGGCTAAAATTTCTTCCGCTTTATATGATTATCAATCGAATAAAAAGTTAGTTTATGTATCAATCCTTACATCTCCTACGACTGGTGGGGTGACAGCTAGTTTTGGTATGTTGGGGGATATCATTATTGCTGAACCTAACGCCTACATTGCATTTGCAGGTAAAAGAGTAATTGAACAAACATTGAATAAGACAGTACCTGAAGGTTCACAAGCGGCTGAATTTTTATTCCATAAGGGCTTATTCGATCCAATCGTACCACGTAATCTGTTAAAGGGCGTTCTGAGTGAGTTATTTCAGCTCCACGCTTTCTTTCCTTTGAATCATAACTTAAGTAGAACCTTAACTTAAGTTAATAGTTAATTAAATTGAATTCCTTAAATTAATTTCTTTCTGGCGAATAACTATTTAGAATAAGTATTTATTAAGTATTTATTTATCGGAATCAAAGGAAAAATCCGAAGAATGGATTTTTTTTGGTGACATAAGAGGAAATTATGGAAAGAATCATACAGATAATTTTTTTTTTTACCGATATCCCTGATTCCTAATTAGGAAACCTCTATGAACAAGATAAAAGAGCGAATTCTTTTTCCGCGAAATTCAATTGGGCAGGGTAGTAAATTAAATAATAAATAAAACGAATTTCATGTTCTTTTCTTCCTTTCGTATTATATTATAACTATAAACTATAACGAATTTTGGAATAATTTATAAGGGGAAGAAACTCTTTATTAAATTCAAATTATAAGACAAGAAAAAGATAATAGAAGAATAACAAACAAGTGGATTATCATACATGTATTTCATGTAGAAAAATGAATAAGTCCATTTTGTTAGTTCTATATTCCTTGCACTTTCTTATATATACTCACTTAGATATACTTAGTATAATTATATAGGAATTCTAATAATTTTAAGAGATCCTTCTATTTAAGATATCTTTCTAACAATATAATATAGCGATAATAGGTAAAAAGATTAATATAACAATAAATAAATAACAGGTACAAATATTAAATCGAGGTGCCCATTCTATGACAATTCTCAACAACTTACCCTCTATTTTTGTGCCTTTAGTGGGCTTAGTATTTCCGGCAATTGCAATGGCTTCTTTATCTCTTCATGTTCAAAAAAACAAGATTTTTTAGATCTGATGGGGGCAAATTTCATCTATTTTTTTTTCAAGACTTAGACTTGGATCATAACACAGATATCTATTCAGTATAATATGGTATAACTTGTGGCTTCTTTCAAACAGAAAAGAAAGGGCAGGCGTAAACGTAAATATGATATATGAGTAAACGAGCTATTTGTTGAAAATAAGTCGCGATTGGGGCGGATGCCTGAAATAAATGCAAAGCCCATGTAGCTATATATGTGTAGTATGTGTAGATAGGGGATCATATGAGGGGGCTCCTATTATTTTACTTTTAGATCTAACGAATTGCTTCGAAAGATTCACATCAGAATAGTGCAAGTTGATGAAAGTTCCTTCGGAAACAAAAAAACGTAAAGTAAAATTCATTTTGGCCGGTCTCCCACTTCCAATAAAATGCAACTAGATCTAGTATGAGTTGGCGATCAGAACATATATGGATAGAACTTATAGCGGGGTCTCGAAAAATAAGTAATTTCTGCTGGGCCATTATACTTTTTTTAGGTTCATTGGGGTTTTTATTGATTGGAATTTCCAGTTATCTTGACAGAAATTTGATATCTTTATTCCCGTCTCAGCAAATCATTTTTTTTCCACAAGGGATCGTGATGTCTTTCTATGGGCTCGCCGGTCTGTTTATTAGCTCTTATTTGTGGTGCACAATTTCGTGGAATGTAGGTAGTGGTTATGATCGATTCGATAGAAAAGAAGGAATAGTGTGTATTTTTCGTTGGGGATTTCCAGGAAAAAATCGTCGCATCTTACTACGACTCTTTATGAAAGATATTCAGTCTATCAGAATAGAAGTTAAAGAGGGTTTTTATGCTCGGCGTGTCCTTTATATGGAAATCAGAGGCCAGGGGGCCATTCCTTTGACTCGTACTGATGAGAATTTGACTCCACGAGAAATTGAGCAAAAAGCAGCGGAATTGGCCTATTTTTTGCGTGTACCAATTGAAGTATTTTGAAATAAACCGAAGCACTTTTCTTAGCAGGAGGTAAAAAACCAAAAAATCCTCTTTTTTTTTTTTTTTTCTATAACATAACTTAAATTTATTCATAATACTGATGAACCAAAGAAGACGTATATTATATATACTATATACGGAAAACGGAAAAATTAGAAAACGGAACTTTTTTTTTATGCGTATGTAAATTCACAAAATTCAAGGACTAACCACTGACTCACAAATAAAAAAGAGGGAATAGATTCGCGGGTTCGAAGCTTTCTATTCTAAATTCTAATATCTAATATCTAATATTAAAATAGAACTTATGCTTGATAGAAATATTAGATCGTATAGAGTTGACGAATGAAGCAGATTCATTAAAAATTCACAGACGAAAAAATGGAAAAAAAAGCATTCATTCCCCTTCTATATCTTACGTCTATAGTATTTTTGCCCTGGTGGGTCTCTTTTTCATTTAATAAAAGTCTGGGATCTTGGATTATTAATTGGTGGAATACTAGTAAATCCGAAACTTTTTTAAATGATATTCAAGAAAAGAGTATTCTAGAAAAATTTATAGAATTTGAGGAACTCTTCCTGTTGGACGAAATGATAAAGGAATACCCCGAAACACATCTACAAAAGTTTCGTATCGGAATTCACAAAGAAACGATCCAATTGATCAAGATGCACAACGCAGATCGTATAGATACGATTTTGCACTTCTCGACAAATATAATCTGTTTCGTTATTCTAAGTGGTTATTCTTTTTTAGTTAATGAAGAACTTTTTATTCTTAATTCTTGGGTTCAAGAATTCATATATAACTTAAGTGACACGATAAAAGCCCTTTCTATTCTTTTATTAACCGACTTATGTATAGGATTCCATTCACCCCACGGTTGGGAACTAATGATTAGCTCTTTCTACAAGGATTTTGGATTTGCTCATAATGATCAAATTATATCTGGACTTGTTTCCACCTTTCCAGTAATTTTCGATACAATTTTTAAATATTGGATCTTCCGTTATTTAAATCGTGTATCTCCGTCACTTGTAGTGATTTATCATTCAATGAATGACTGAAAAATGATCCACCGATCCAATTAGAATTTTGTTATTTTGTCCATAAGTAAAATAAAATATTCAAAATCTTACTTTATTTTTTATACACTTATTTTTTCTATACATCCAAGAGATTCGGATTCCTCCTATATTTTAGTATTTTAGTAAAAATTTTTCAGTAACTAGCAGCATCGTGGATAGGGAACTATCCTAGCGACCTACCTAATTTTATTGTAGAAATTTTCTGGATCAACGACTGGACCATGCAAACTAGAAAGACCCTCTCTTGGATAAAGGAAGAGATTACTCGCTCCATTTCCGTATCGCTCATGATATATATAATAACTGGGGCATACATTTCAAATGCATATCCCATTTTTGCACAGCAGGGTTATGAAAATCCGCGCGAAGCAACTGGTCGTATTGTATGCGCTAATTGTCATTTAGCTAATAAGCCCGTGGGTATTGAGGTTCCACAAGCGGTACTTCCTGATACTGTATTTGAAGCAGTTGTTCGAATTCCTTATGATATGCAACTAAAACAAGTTCTTGCTAATGGTAAAAAGGGAGCTTTGAATGTGGGGGCTGTTCTTATTTTACCTGAGGGGTTTGAATTA